AATGAAGCGCCTGATTTGAAAGGGTTATTTTGATAGAATAAATTATGTAGTTTTCTACCTTCATTACGTCTAACAGAATCAAACTATTTCCTTAGAAGTCAAAATTCTATGTACATTTTATACTAAGACATAGAAAAAGATAAGCTAATTAAGCTACTGGGTTCATACCCCATTTATAAAGGTCCAATCCTTTTCTTCTTAATTATGAAATATTATAACTTACTATTTAGATCTACCCTCATTATCAGTACTTTAATTTCGATTTCATCAAATTCTTGAATAGGAATATGATTAGGCTTAGAAATCAATCTACTATCTATTATCCCTCTAATAAATAGTAGAAAGAACCCTCTTTCTGCAGAAGCCTCAATTAAGTACTTCTCCTCCCAAGCCTTAGCTTCCATTATCTTATTATTTTCAATTATTTTTATGTCTCAAAACATAAATTATCTAATAATTTTAATTTTTAATTCCTCTTTACTAACAAAATTAGGTAGTGCCCCATTTCACTTCTGATTTCCTGAGGTTATGGAAGGGTTAAGTTGAATTAACTGCATAATTATACTAACGTGACAGAAAATCTCCCCGATAGTTATCATTTCTTATAATTTCAACAGAAACCTATTTTATTTTTGCATTATTGTTTCAAATATGCTAATTAGAGGGTTAATAGGAATTAACCAAGTAAGCCTTCGAAAAATCATAGCTTATTCTTCAATTAACCATATTGGTTGAATATTGAGAAGCCTCTACTTTATGGATACCATTTGATCGATGTATTTCTTAATCTATTCCACAATAACCGTGATAATTGTAAGAATTTTTTGAAAAATAAGGTTTTTTTATGTAAAGCAATTAATCACTTTTTCGAAAAATAAGGTTTCCAATAAGCTTTTCCTGTCAATAAATTTTCTGTCCCTAGGTGGACTACCCCCATTCATTGGATTTTTACCAAAATGAGCCACAATTCAATCAATTATCATGAATCAATTGTACTTGATGGCATTTATCATGGTAATTTCAACATTGGTTACTTTATACTTTTACATCAAATTAATATTGAATTTCCTTTCAATCAATCTTAAAACCTTAAAATTTCACGCTCCTATTGTTCAAAACATGACGTTTTCGCTAAATTTTATCTTCGTATCTTTAATTTCTCTGTTAACATTATCAATTAATCTGTTCTAAGGATTTAAGTTAAGTTAAACTTGTTGCCTTCAAAGCTCCCCATAAAGAAAAATCTTTAAGCCTTAGGACTTATCCACCTTTAAATTTGCAATTTAAAATCATTATTGACTACAAGGCTGGTAAAAGAATTTAAATTCGTGAATAAATTTACAATTTATCGCCTAATCTCAGCCATTTTACCTCCGAATAAATGATTATATTCGACAAACCACAAGGATATTGGAACTCTTTATTTTATTTTTGGTGCTTGAGCTGGAATAGTTGGTATATCCCTTAGTATACTGATTCGAGTTGAGTTAAGAACACCTGGTACTCTGCTAGGTGACGACCAAATATATAATGTAATCGTTACAGCTCATGCATTTATCATAATTTTCTTTATAGTTATGCCTATTGTAATTGGTGGCTTTGGAAATTGATTGGTACCCTTAATGCTTGGAGCTCCTGATATAGCTTTTCCTCGATTAAATAATATGAGATTTTGGTTATTACCCCCATCCTTATCTTTATTATTAGTCTCTAGAATAGTTGAAAGAGGCGCTGGAACTGGTTGAACTGTTTACCCCCCACTGTCAGCCAACATTGCCCATAGAGGATCTTCCGTTGATTTAGCAATTTTTAGATTACATCTTGCTGGTATTTCTTCAATTCTAGGAGCAGTAAATTTTATTACTACTGTAATTAATATACGATCTCCTGGGATAACTTTTGATCGAATACCCCTATTTGTTTGATCAGTAGTTATTACTGCCTTACTTTTATTATTATCCTTACCAGTTTTAGCAGGTGCAATTACTATGCTATTAACTGATCGAAATTTAAATACTTCTTTCTTTGACCCTGCTGGAGGAGGTGACCCAATTTTATACCAACATTTATTTTGATTTTTCGGTCATCCTGAAGTTTATATTTTAATTTTACCAGGATTTGGAATAATTTCACATATTATTAGACAAGAAAGAGGGAAAAAGGAAACCTTTGGAACCTTAGGTATAATTTACGCAATATTAGCTATTGGTTTATTAGGTTTTGTTGTATGAGCTCACCATATATTTACTATTGGTATAGATGTTGATACTCGAGCTTACTTTACTTCAGCTACAATAATTATTGCAGTACCAACAGGTATTAAAATTTTTAGATGATTAGCTACATTACATGGAACTCAAATTAATTATTCTCCGTCTATGTTATGAGCTCTTGGCTTTGTATTTTTATTCACTGTAGGAGGATTAACAGGAGTAATTCTAGCTAATTCCTCGTTAGATATCATTTTACATGATACTTACTACGTAGTTGCACATTTTCATTATGTTTTATCTATAGGAGCAGTATTTGCAATTTTAGGGGGATTAACTCAATGATTTTCATTATTTACAGGATTAACATTAAATGAAAAATTCTTAAAAATCCAATTTTTTACAATATTTATTGGAGTAAATTTAACTTTCTTCCCCCAACATTTTCTAGGTTTAGCTGGAATACCACGACGTTACTCTGATTACCCAGATGCTTTTATAACCTGAAATACTGTTTCCTCTATAGGATCCTTTATTTCAATAGTAAGAATTTTCTTCTTATTTTTCATTATTTGAGAAAGATTAGTATCAATACGTAAAAGAATTTCTTATATAAATTTTCCGTCTTCTATTGAATGGTTACAAAATCTTCCTCCTGCTGAACATAGTTATTCAGAGCTACCTATATTAGTTAACTTCTAATATGGCAGATTAGTGCGATGGATTTAAGCCCCATTTATAAAGTCTATACTTTTTTTAGAAAAATAATGATAACATGAAAGACATTAATATCACCCGATAGAGCTTCTCCTTTAATAGAGCAACTTACCTTTTTGCATGATCACGCTTTAATAATTCTTTTAATAATTACAGTTTTAGTAGGATATTTAATAGCAAGACTATTTTTTAACCAATTTAATTACCGATATTTATTAGAAGGACAAACTATTGAAATAATTTGAACTATTTTACCAGCAGTTATTTTAATTTTTATTGCGTTACCTTCATTACGTTTATTGTATATACTAGATGAAGTAAATAATCCATTAGTAACAGTAAAAACTATTGGACATCAATGATACTGATCTTATGAATACACTGATTTTTTTAATATTGAATTTGATTCTTATATGATTCCATCAAATGAAATCGAAGATTACCATTTTCGACTTTTAGATGTAGATAATCGTATTGCTGTTCCCTATAATTCACAAATTCGAATAATTGTTACTGCTGCAGATGTGCTTCATTCATGAACTATCCCAACTATTGGGGTAAAGATTGATGCAGCCCCTGGACGTTTAAATCAAATTAGTTTTTTACTTAATCGAACTGGAATTTTCTTTGGCCAATGCTCCGAGATTTGTGGAGCTAACCATAGTTTTATACCTATCGTAATAGAAAGAATTTCTCCAAGTTATTTTATTAGATGAATTTATGACATAAGAGAAGTTTCACTAGATGGCTGAAAGTAAGTAATGGTCTCTTAAACCAATCTATAGTAAATTAACACCTACTTCTAGTGAAAAAATTTAGTTAAGTTATAACATTAGTTTGTCATTCTAAAATCATTAATTATTTAATAATTTTTAATTCCTCAAATAGCACCTTTAAATTGATTAACCCTTTTTATTTTCTTTATTATTATCTTCTTAATATTTAATATAATAACTTATTTTGTGTTCCTTTATACTCCACTTAAAAATAAGTTTAATACTAAAACTTCTCAAATTAATTGAAAATGATAACAAGATTATTTAGATCCTTTGACCCATCAACTAGATTTAATTTATCTTTAAATTGACTTAGAACAATTTTAGGTTTATTTATTTTACCTAGAATATTCTGATTAATTCCATCTCGATGAAATTTTCTTTGAAATAAGATTATTATTACTCTTCATAATGAATTCAAAATTCTATTAAAAAATAATTTTCATGGAAGAACAATAATTTTTGTTGCTTTATTATCATTTATTTTATTCAATAATTTCTTAGGGTTATTTCCATATATTTTTACTAGATCAAGACATATAGTAATAACAGTTAGATTAGCTTTACCTTTATGAATTAGTTTTATAATTTATGGATGAATCAATAATACAGTTCATATATTAGCTCATTTAGTACCTCAAGGTACCCCTCCTGTATTAATACCATTTATGGTTTGCATTGAAACAATTAGAAATATCATTCGTCCTCTAACTTTAGCTGTACGATTATCTGCTAATATAATTGCAGGTCATTTATTATTGACTTTATTAGGAAATACAGGTCCTATAATAAACCTTTTAACAATCAATATTTTAATTATTGTTCAATTACTTTTAATTGTTTTAGAATCAGCTGTATCAATAATTCAATCTTATGTCTTTGCAATTTTAAGAACTTTATATTCTAGAGAAGTTAACTAATGCATAGACATAAAAATCATCCATTCCATTTAGTAGATGTTAGTCCATGACCTTTATTAGGAGCTTTCAGAGCTATAAATATAATAATTGGTTTAATTAAATGATTTCATCTTTATGAAATTGATCTTTTTATATTGGGTTTTTTTTCTACTTCATTAGTCTTATATCAATGATGACGAGATGTGGTACGTGAAGGAACTTTTCAAGGTCTACATACTTTTAAAGTTGTTATAGGTTTACGATGAGGTATAATTTTATTTATTACTTCAGAAGTATTTTTCTTTATCTCCTTTTTTTGAGGGTTTTTTCATTCCAGGCTAAGACCTTCAGTAGAATTAGGTATAATATGACCTCCTATAGGAATTGAAACATTTGACCCTCTTCAAATTCCTCTTCTTAATACTTTAATCCTAATTTCATCAGGATTAACAGTAACATGAGCTCACCACAGATTAATAGAAAACAATTTTAAGGAAACAACCCAAAGATTAGCTCTTACAGTAATCTTAGGTATTTATTTTTCTATTTTACAAGCTTATGAATATATTGAAGCTCCCTTTTCAATTGCAGATTCTGTGTATGGTTCTTCATTTTTTATAGCAACAGGATTCCATGGAATTCATGTTATTATTGGAACAACCTTTTTATTAGTATGTTTAATTCGACATGTAAATAATCATTTTTCAAGAATCCATCATTTCGGGTTTGAAGCAGCTGCTTGATACTGACATTTTGTAGATGTAGTTTGATTATTCTTATATATCTCAATATACTGATGAGGTAGATATTTATATAGTATAATTATTATTTTTGACTTCCAATTAAAAGATCTAAATAAATTAGTATAAATAATTTTATTAATTTTAGCCTTAAGAATTTTAACTTTAATAATCACTATTATTATAATATCTATTGCAAGAATTATTTCTTTCAAAACTTTTATAGATCGAGAAAAAAGAAGTCCTTTTGAATGTGGATTCGATCCTAAAAATTCAGCTCGTTTACCATTTTCACTTCAATTTTTTTTAATTGCAGTAATTTTTTTAATTTTTGATGTAGAAATCACCTTATTAATTCCTCTTGTAGTAATTTTAAAAATTTCTAGAATACTTAATTTCATTATTATTAGAACTTTTTTTATTTTTATTCTAATTATTGGGTTATACCATGAATGAAATCAAGGAGCTTTAAAATGATCTATCTAGGATAATAGTTAACTATAACATTTAACTTGCATTTAAAAAGTATTGAAGTATCAATTTATCTTAAATAAGAAACAAAATATTGTATTTAGTTTCGGCCTAAAAGTTTGGTTTTAATAAACCCTTATTTATTAATTGAAACCAAATTAGAGGTAAATCACTGTTAATGATAAAATTGAGTATTACTCCAATTAAAGAAATATGAGATTCAGAAATAAGCTTCTAACTTAAATTCTTAGCGATGTAACTTCGTTAATATTTCTTAATTTATATAGTTTAAAGAAAACTTTACATTTTCATTGTAAAATTAGAACTTAATTTCTTATAAATATCTAAAAATAATAATTATTTCCTTAGTATCTTCAATACTATGCTCTGTTATATAAGCTATTTAAATTAAATTAAAAAGAGATAAGTTACTCAAATTACTAATATAATTATATAAATTTTCAAATTATTCTTGTAAAGAGTTTGTAAAAATATAGAACCATTTTTTAAATTAATAAAAATATTTTGACTACCAAAATATTCAGATCATCCTTGATCTACTCTTTTATAAAATAGCCCTCTTAACAGTAAAACATTTTTATTTAACATAAAAGTTGATAAAATTGGTATATTTCATATTGAAGAAAAGAATAAAGAACTTTTTAAAAATTTCAAAGATTTTAGTTCATAATTAATATAAAATTTAGAAGTTTCCAACCCAATATAAAATCCGGATAAAGTTACTAATAATGCTATTAATTTTATAAATAAAGGCAAAATAATAATATAAGGTACAGATAAAATTATTCATATAAGTATTCTACCTCCTATAATTACAAAAAAAATTAAACCACCTATACTTTTTAATATAGTAAATCTATGATCAGAAATTATATTTAATCTTAAGAAATTTATATTACCAAATATAGAATAATAAAATAAGCGAAAAGTATAACAAGCAGTTAAACCTGTTGATAAAAAATAAATAATATAAATATAAATATTTAAATAATTTATTCTTAAAACTTCAATAATTAAATCCTTAGAATAAAACCCAGATAAAAAAGGTAATCCGCATAATGCTAAATTTGAAATATTAAAAAAACAACATGTAAGAGGTATTAACACAATTATAGATCCCATATAACGAATATCTTGATTATTATTTATTGAATGAATTATACAACCAGCACATATAAATAAAGTAGCCTTAAATAAAGCATGAGTTAATAAATGAAAAAAAGTTAAATTCAATTCTCCTAAAGCTAAAATTCTTATTATTAATCCTAATTGACTAAGAGTAGATAATGCAATAATTTTTTTTAAATCAAACTCAAAATTAGCACCTAACCCAGCTATAAATATAGTTATTCTACCAATAAGTAATAAAATAAATAACAACAAATCATCCATAGCTGGATAAAACCGAATTAATAAATAAACACCAGCAGTAACTAAAGTTGAAGAATGAACTAAAGATGAAACTGGTGTAGGTGCTGCTATAGCTGCAGGTAACCAAGAAGAAAAAGGAATTTGAGCTCTTTTAGTTATAGCTGCTAATAACACCAAATATGTAATAAATCTTATTCTAAAATCATTTTTTATTATTTCTAAATAAAAAACATAATTTCAGCTTCCATAATTTATTATTCAAGCAATAGCCATTAATAAAGCCACATCTCCAATACGATTAGATAAAGCAGTTAATATACCGGCATTAAAAGACTTAACATTTTGGTAATAAATTACTAAACAATAAGATACTAATCCTAATCCATCTCATCCCAATAAAATTCTAATTAAGTTAGGTGAAATAATTAAAAATATCATAGACAAAACAAATATAATTACTAAAAGAATAAAACGCTTAATATTTAAATCCCCAGATATATATTCATCTCTATAATTAATAACCATAGAAGAAATAAATAAAACAAATCTTATAAATAATAAAGATATTCAATCAAGAAGAATTGTTATAATTAAAGAACTAGAATTTAATCTTACTAATTCATATTCTAAAATTAAACTATAATCTATAATTATAAAATTTATTCTTATTAAAAATAAAGAAACTGATATAACTAAAAATAAAACAAAAAAAATTAAGCAAATTGATAAAATTATCTAAAATGAAATAATCATAACTTCAGTTCCACAAACTAATATTTTTCTTAAACTATTTAAATATAATCATAATAATAAAATATCTCTTTTTAAAATAAAAAAATTTAAAGGAATTCAATGTAAAATTATTAATAAAAATTCTCGAGTAAAATTTAAAGAAAATGAATAAACTCCTCTAAATAATATTCCATGTTGTCTAAAAGCGTATAAATATAAAGAATAAGCAGCTCTTAAAAAAGAAATACCAGCTAAGAAAATTATATTCAATCTACACCATCTTACTAATCTATTAATTAATAAAATTTCTCTTAATAAATTTAAAGACGGAGGAGCTGCTATATTACAAGCCAAAAATATAAATCATCATAAAGATAACCTAGGTATAATATTAATTAATCCCTTATTTAAAAATAATCTTCGTCTTGAAATTCGTTCATATGAAATATTTACTAAACAAAATAATGCAGATGAACATAAACCATGGGCTACTATTATTATTAAAGCACCACATATCCCTCAATAATTATAAGTGAAAATACCTCCTAAAGCTAATCCTATATGACCCACAGATGAATAAGCAATTAAAGATTTTATATCAATTTGACGCAAACAAACTAGTGAAGTAAATACACCACCTAAAAGTCTAATAATTATAAATAAGTATCTTACCTTTATACCAATTTCTATAAATATTATTATTACACGTATTAAACCATACCCTCCTAATTTTAGTATAATTCCAGCTAAAATTATTGAACCAGCTACTGGTGCCTCAACATGAGCCTTTGGTAATCATAAATGTACAAAATATATAGGCATTTTAACTAAAAAGACTATAATTATACAAATAAAAAATATAAATTCATTAATTATTACATTATTATAAAATAATATTAATCTATAATTAATATTATAATAATAAAAAATTCTAATTAATATTGGTAAAGAAGCAATTAAGGTATAAAATATTAAATAAATACCAGCTTGTAATCGTTCTGGTTGATACCCCCAACCTAAAATTAAAATTAGAACTGGAATTAATCTAACTTCAAAAAAAAAATATAATAAAAATAAATTTGTTACTCTGAATGTACAATATAAAGCAATCAGTATGATTGTAACAACTAAAATTATCAAGTGCCTAAATTGATTATTTTTAAATAATTTATAACTTGCTAAAATTATTAATGAACAAATTCAAAATCTTAATAAAATTATAACCCATCTCAATAAATCTACACCAAATACATAACTTAGATTTGTTACTAAAAAACTAGAAGAAAATATTTGTATAAATAAAATAGTTATTACAAAATATATAAATTGATTTAATCAAAATCTTTTAAAATTTAAAGGAATCATAAATAGTATAATAAATAATATTTTTATCATAATAAATTAAATGATTGAAAATAATCTCTCCCATGTCTTCGAATTAAAGAAACTAATACAGATAACCCTAAAGCACCTTCACAGACTCTTATAATTAAAAAAATTATTCTAAAATAAAACTCGTATAAATAAAAATTTAAATATAAAAAAATTATAAAATATAAAGATAGAACAATAAATTCTAATCTTAATAATATTAAAAGAAAATGCTTTCGATTTAAACAAAAAGAAATCATTCCTCTAAATAGTATAATAAATGAGACACAAATAAAATAATTTAACATTAGTAGTTTTAATAATTTAAGAAAAATATTGGTCTTGTAAATCAAAAATAAGATTAATCTTTTAAAACTTCAGAGAAAGGAAATCTCCCATCTTTAATCTCCAAAATTAAAATTTTTGTTTTAAACTATTCTCTGTATCATAATTATTATATTATCTATTTTAACTTCAATAAGATTTATTTTTATAAATCATCCTTTAACTATAAGACTTATTTTATTAATTCATGCATTTACTATTTCAATTACAACAGGATTTTTAAGAATTAATTTTTGATTTTCTTATATTTTATTTATAATTATAGTTGGAGGTATATTAGTGTTATTCCTTTATATAACAAGAATTGCATCTAATAAAAAATTTAAATTTAATATAAATATCTTAATTATAAATTTTATTATTTGTATTTTTTCTATAATCTATTTTTATATAAATAAATATAGACTAATTCAAAAAAATTATTATATTATAGAAACTTCAATTAGAAAATATTTAAGAATTAGAAAATTTATAAATTTCCCATTTAATTTAATTATATTTGTAATAATTATTTATCTTTTCATTACTTTAATTGCCGTAGTAAAAATTACTAGTTTAAGATATGGCCCTTTACGAAATAAAATTTAATGAAAACACCTTTACGATTAAAATCTCCTTTATTAAAAATTATTAATAATTCATTAATTGATTTACCTTCTCCCTCTAATATTTCTGCTTGATGAAATTTTGGTTCATTACTAGGGTTATGTTTAATAGTACAAATTATTACTGGATTATTTCTTGCTATACATTATACTGCAGATATTAATATTGCTTTTAATAGAGTAACACATATTTGTCGTGACGTAAATTATGGTTGATTAATACGAACATTACACGCAAACGGTGCTAGATTTTTTTTTATTTGTTTATATTTACATGTAGGACGAGGATTATATTATTCTTCTTATAATCTAATATTAACATGAATTATAGGGGTTATTATTTTATTTATAGTTATAGCAACTGCTTTTTTAGGTTATGTATTACCTTGAGGACAAATGTCATTTTGAGGAGCTACAGTAATTACTAACTTAGTATCAGCAATTCCTTACTTAGGAACTGATATTGTTTTATGATTATGGGGAGGATTCTCAGTTGATAATGCTACTTTAACACGATTTTTCACATTTCATTTTGTTCTACCTTTTATTATTGCAGCTTTAACAATAATTCATTTATTATTTTTACATCAAACAGGATCAAATAACCCTTTAGGTATTAATAGAAATATCGATAAAATCCCATTCCATCCTTATTTTTCATTAAAGGATTTATTTGGTTTTATAGTTATACTAACACTCCTAACTTTTTTAACTTTAATTAGACCTTATATATTAGGTGACCCAGATAATTTTATTCCAGCTAACCCATTAGTTACACCTGTCCATATTCAACCAGAATGATATTTTTTATTTGCTTACGCAATTCTTCGGTCAATCCCTAATAAATTAGGAGGAGTAATTGCCTTAGTTATATCAATTGCAATTTTAATTTTTATACCTTTTACTAATAATAAGAATTTTCAAGGTAATCAATTTTACCCTATTAATAAGTTTTTATTTTGAAATATAGTATCAATTGTAATTTTATTAACATGAATTGGAGCTCGACCTGTTGAAGATCCTTATATTTTTATTGGTCAATTATTAACTGTTTTATATTTTTTATATTATGTTATTAACCCAGTAATTGCTAATATTTGAGATTCAATTATTTTTAAAAATTAGCTAATGAACTTGTATAAGTGTATATTTTGAAAATATAAAAAAGAGTCTTAACCTCTATTAGCTTAGTTAGTACTAAATTTTATTAACTAAAGTATATTAGCCAAGATAAAAATCTTAAGACCAATAAAAAAAAATAAAAAATTTAAAGAAATTGATAAAAATCTCTTTCAAGCTAAATATATTAATTTATCATAACGAAATCGAGGTAAAGTGCCACGAACTCAAATCCATAAAAAAGATATAAATCCCAATTTTATAAAAAATAATCAAGAATTAATATCTCCTCCTAAAAATAATAAAACACAAATTATTCTTATAAATAAAATTCTAGCATATTCTGCAAGAAAAATTAAAGCAAAACCTCCTGCTCTATATTCTACATTAAATCCTGAAACTAATTCAGATTCCCCTTCAGCAAAATCAAAAGGTGTTCGATTAGTCTCAGCTAATCTTGACACAAACCAAACTATTCTTAAAGGTAAGCATAAAAAAATTATCCATAAATATTTTTGATACCTTATAAATCTCAATAAATTTAATCTTGAAACTAATATTAAAAAAGAAAGTATAATTAAAGATAAACTAACTTCATAAGAAATAGTTTGAGCAATAGCACGTAAAGCCCCTAATATAGAATAATTAGAATTAGATGATCATCCAGCAATTATAACAGTGTAAACTCTTAAACTAGAGCAACATAAAAAAAATAAAGCACCTAAATTAAAATTTAATAAAACAGAAATAAAAGGTATGCAACACCATAAAATTAAAGATAAAAATAAATTTAAAACTGGAGAAAAATAGTAAAATCTAAAATTAGATATTATAGGGTTTATATTTTCCTTTGAAAATAATTTAATAGCATCTCTAAAAGGTTGAACTAACCCTATTATACCAACCTTATTCGGACCTTTACGAATTTGAATATAACCTAAAACCTTACGTTCTAATAAAGTTAAAAAAGCAACTCCAACTAATACACAAATTAATAAAACTAAAAAGCTACAAAAAGTTAAAATAATATCTATTAAAAACAAGTATTACTTGTATAATAAATACATAATTAAATTCTAAATTTAATGCACTAATCTGCCAAAGTAATAATAATATTCAATTTTAAATAAATTTTACTAATACTTGGTCCTTTCGTACTAAAATATTATAATTTTTTAAAGATAGAAACCAACCTGGCTCACACCGGTTTAAACTCAGATCATGTAAAATTTTAAAGGTCGAACAGACCTAAAATTTTAGCTGCTACACCAAAACTTAATTTTAATCCAACATCGAGGTCGCAAACTTCTTTTTCGATTAGGACTCTTTAAAGAAATTACGCTGTTATCCCTAAGGTAATTTAATCTTGTAATCATAAAAATGGATCAATAAATCATACATTAATGTTATTATAAAAAAAAAGTTTAATAAATTTTTCTATCACCCCAATAAAATATAAGTTTCTTAAATAAAAATAAAATACCTAAAGGTTAAATAATAAAATTATATAAAATTCTATAGGGTCTTCTCGTCTTTTAAAATTATTTAAGCTTTTTAACTTAAAAATAAAGTTTTAATTAATTTAAATAGAGACAGTTATTTTCTCGTCCAACCGTTCATTCCAGCTTTCAATTAAAAAACTAATTATTATGCTACCTTTGTACGGTCAAAATACCGCAGCCATTCAAAAAATCATTGGGCAGGTCAGACTTTATATTATTATCAAAAAGACATGTTTTTAATAAACAGGCGAAAAATATACTTGCCGAGTTCCTTTATTTAACCTTAAATTTATTAATTATCTATAAAATAAATTATACTAATTTTATCATTATTTCATTTATTAAAAAATTTAATAAATTATTCAAATAAAAAATTTAAAAAAAAATATAAATCAAATATAAATAAAAATTAATTGTAACAAAATATTATTGATGGAAATTTCTAATCCTACATTTTTCTAATTTAATTATATTTTATAAAAATTTATTTTTAAGCTTATCCCTAAAAATATTTTATACTAATTTAATAAAATTTAAAACTCAATTTTATAATATTAATAAATAAATTTAATTTATTTCTTTGAAAACTAGATATATCTAAAAACGACTAACGTTTCATTACTAAAATTTTATTTTAAATATTTATTCTACAATAAAATATATAAAATTTTAACTCTTTTAGAATCGAGAAAATTATTATAAATAATTTTTATTAAATAAACCCTGATACACAAGGTACATTAAATAAAAATTTCTTTTTAATTTTTAAAATATTTAAAAAATCTATCACTATACAATTAAACTATAATTAAAATAATTTTTTATTAATTAATAATAAAACATAAAAATATTTTTTTTATTAAAAAAAAATAATTAATTTAAATCAAGATAAACTGAATTTAACAATTAACTTTTTAGTGTAAATAAAATACTTTATTTAAAATATATCCTGCTAACTAGGAACACTTTCCAGTACCCCAACTATGTTACGACTTATCTCATTTTATATGAGAGCGACGGGCGATATGTACATATTTTAGAGCTAAAATCATTATATTAATTTAAATATAATTACTATCAAATCCACTTTCATAATAATTTTCAAATATTAATCCATTTAAGTAGCCTTGTTGTAACCCATCTCTCCTTATTTATACGCTATATCTTGATCTGATCTACTTTCTAGTACAAAATTTTGAATATTAATTATTTTTTAAAAATATTCAAATGACGACGATATACAAACCTCTACAATAAGTTAAATAAATCGTGGATTATCAATTACAGGACAGGTTCCTCTGAATAGACTAAAATACCGCCAAAATCTTTAATTTTCAAGAAATCACAAATACTAATCTGGTAATTTAATTTACGTTTAAAATAATAGGGTATCTAATCCTAGTTTATATAAAAATTTAATAAAATCTAAATCTTTAATAAAAATTTTATTAGTTTAGAATTTCACCTAATAAACCAATTTTTTTTATTTTTAAATATACAATTACTATCTACCTAATAATATTAATTACATTAGATGTCTAACCGCAACTGCTGGCACAAAATTTGTTAATGTTATTATATATTACTAAATCTAAGATTCCTTAATAAGTAAAATTATTCACTGCGACTAAATTTGTCAAATTCTATTTAAAAATTTGAAAGTAACTACAAAAATTTACATGTGATATAATTATATATTAATATATAAAGCTAGATTAAAACTTTAAATTAATAGAACATAAAATAAACTTAGTTTCTATCTCCCCTTCATAAATTTAAAAACCCAAAAAAAATAAAAATTTTTGTAAATATTAACAATTTGTAAGAAAAATCTAAATAAAATAAGATTTAAATTTTCATTAAAACATGTTTAATAAAGAAATAATAAGTAATAATATGAGTAATTTTAGCTTTAAGGTTTCAAATAAAATAAATTTTATGTGTTTATATAAATTAATAATCATTTGTACTAAAAATAATTTTCACCCTAAATTTTGTATAAAATATTAAATCATAAAATAATGTATACTTATATAAATAAAGCAATACTCAACTGATTAACCTAAAATCTTTAATTAAATGTTACCTATTAAAAAAAATAACCTAAAAAATTTTAAAAATAATGAAATAATTTAATTTATACTTAAAACCTTAAAATAACCAAAAGTATAATTTCTCCTAATAAAAGAAATTTTTGAACAAATAATAAAATCGTCAAAAATACCAAATCTCTAGACAACCACAACCAATTAATTTGAAAATTTAAAGCTAAAATTATTCATATTTAAAATATTCTGCCCTCACAAAATATTTTTGAACAAATAAGTAGCATCAGTTAAACCAACCCTCAAATTATCGTGAATAAAAATCGATATACAAATTTCTCACTCCAAAAAGAAATTTTCGAACAAATAATAAAATCACCAAAAATTCTAAATCTCTAGACAACTACAACCAATTAATTTGAAAATTTAAAGCTAAAATTATTCATATTTCAAATATTCTGCCCTCACAAAATATTTTTGAACAAATAAGTAGCATATGTTAAATTAATCCTCAAATTACCGTGAATAAAAACCAAAATATAAATTTCTCACCCTTAAAGAAATTTATAAATAAAAAATATAATTATCTAGTAATTTTTAAAATCTAGACAACAACAACCAATTAATTTGAAAATTTAAAGCTAAAATTACTCGTATTTCAAATATTCTGCCCTCACAAAATATTTTTTAACAACTAATAGAAAATTTTAAGTAATCCTTAAATCCCGTGCATACAAAATAAGCTTGTTTGAAATTTATAAATAAAATAATACCCAATTTTAATTTTTGCCCCCACAAAAACTAAAAAATTTCAACAATACCTTAAAGTTATCAAGTTAAATCAAAATTAATCAATAATTATTTATAAATTTCAAGTTAAACCACTCAAGACCAAATTTTTAGTTAAAATCATTTTTTCTTGAATTGTTATAGCTTTTCTCGTAGATAACTTCTAAGTAAATATCAAAAACCAGAAAAAAATTAATTTGAAATATATAAATAAAAATCTGAAAAATCTTAGAAATTTACCTAAAAAAATTAGATTTTTTTATTTTAAAATTTCTAGTAACCAATTTCTCTGTTGAATAATCTAAATAATTTTAAATTATACATTTTTTGATGTTAAAAAAAATAAGACATAATTTTCTCTCTTAAATAAAACTTTTAGTAAAACAAAAAACTCATAAACTTATCTATATATATTGCTTAAAAATCTCCGTACCAAAATAATTGAAATTTCCTTATTAGCTTTTTCAAATTAAATTTCTAACTTATTTTAAATTTATGAGAGGGCTTAAAATACCTCATTAAATTGCAAATATTTAAAAAAATCAGAAAAAAATAAAAAAATACTTTAAGTTTAATCATTAAGCTAAATTCTTAAAGAGATCTCCAACAAATATGCTCGTAAGAATTTTTTAATAACAAAAATCAGCTAAACCTCTTAGCTTGGGAAGTCCAGGTAAAATCTCAGCCGCCGCTATAATATTTAGGAGTTTCTAAATTCATAAAAATTAACTTTTCAATTACTTAAAAAAAAACTTTAACTGAATAAATTATTTAATTGATTTTATACTACAATGAATTTATCCAATATTAACTAAGCATGTTTTTTTTTTTTTTTTGAAAATTATCTATATATCAGTAAAATTCTAATTAAAACGGTATTTAATATGTAATTTTCTAATAAATACTAACAATTTACTGCTAACTTAAACTTTACCCATTAGAGACAAAATTAGATAATCGGAAATGCCTATTTTTCATTAAAAATTTAATTATTATATAACACAATATAGCACTATATATATATAAGTAACTTATTGTATTAATAATAATATTATTATTTTATTAATCAATTAATCTTATTATATTATAATTAAATAATATTTATAAATCTATACGTATTTAATATATAATGTAATCAACATAAAAAGATAGATTTATAAATCATTTATATATTAATAAACAATATTAGAGCTTGAGCATAAAGTTGCTGATTAAAACTGTATTAATCCTATCTCTTTTTATCTGTATTAAAATAACTCTCTTGATCGTTTTCAATAGAATCCTTGATACTCTTTTCTTTTTATGTATTAAGTTAATTTTTAATAATATATATAAAATGAAAGATTGATTATTTAATAAATATTTTATAATTGGCGAAAAAAAAACGAGTTTTTAGAAGGTCCTATTTTTACACTTACTGACAAAATTCATCCTGACAGCCAATCCCGGTAATAAAAAATCCCGAAAAAAAACAAAAAAAAATCACGTTTTTTTGCAAAAATTGAATACCACTTTTTTCTCTTTAAAAAATAAAGCTTTTAAAATTTTTTAAAAGTTTAACAAAATTTTTTTTTAAACAAAGTTTT